ATAAGATCGAAGAGAATGAAACGCACGTAGTGGTCATTATAGCGGTTCCTTCTGATCCTAGAAAACGTCCGAAAAAACCTGCTACGGAACTACCGAGAAGGGGCAAAAATACGATAAGTAGATACATAATTTCGAGTGTGATCAGACAACCAGAAATCAGACAATGACAGAGTGTCCTGTGATAGATTGATTGACGCCCGAAGCGAAGAACGTTCGACCGTGAGTCACAGGGTGAATTGTAAGCCCCAACCTTAACGAGCATTTTCGGGGACTAGCCCGCTTTCCATTTCCCATTACTCAAGAGGGAAATTGTCCTCATGTGGAATCGTTTTTTTTAGATTGTAACCCTCGAAACCGATCGGAATACGGATGAGATCAAAAAGGCCATCATTGGGGCAAACGATGCAATAGCTTCGGTTAGAGCAAAGCCCAAAATGGCATAACCAAATGATTGTTTAGCCAATGATGGATTTCGGGCCACGGAATGGATCAAAGAACTGAACACGTTTCCAATACCGATAGCAGCTCCCGCTGAAGCAATTGTAGCAGCTCCGGCACCTATTGATTTTGCACCTTCTAACATCTCGAGTTGAGAATTCTCGTCACGCTTTTTCATTCACGATTTTATGTCCTCGTCGATTCTTCCCCTCGTTCCTTTTATCTTGGGCATCTCACTTGGAAATTGAATTCTTTTCGATCTTGTACCCACGGAGCTGAACACCAACAAAATCTCGATGATAAAAGAAAACTACAAGCAACTACATCAATCAACTACAGCTTGAGAGCGGATACAATGCACCACTGATTATTTAATATAGAGTTCTTTCTCAAACCTATCTTTACTTGATACTTGATGGTACGCTCGCTCTGTAGGACTCGAATTCAATCACTGAAACCGATTAAACGCATGTTAAGAGCATACTCGCGGATGAGCAGGTCAACATGCCGATCGGTTCTTCTGGGGAGTTCCCTACTCCGCTAACGCTATAATCCGGTCAGGGCGAATGGATGTAGTGAAGTTACCATTTACTACTTAAGATATTGTGTTAGCAAGCAAGACGTGACTTCTCGCTGATGATGTTTAGTCAGGTCTAGTGCTCTCTCTCTATGAAAATAGTCGTCTGTCTCACTTCCCGAAGAGAGGGAAACCACTCCTTCTAAAAATAAAACTATGTCATTATAGATATAGATGCATAACTCCAGCTTCGCTTTCTTTCTATCAACAGAATGGGAACCCTTATTTATCTTGATACGAATCTCCGATTAAGTTAGCTCTTCCGCGCTTGACTGCTTTCTTCGTCACACTTTACTTTGGGCGTCGTAGCGGAGAAAGGCTTGTGGCCTGCCGATTACCTGCTGCCTTAGACGTCTTTCTCTTCTCTTGTTTGTCTCTTAGGTATACCTTTAGCGAAGCGTTCAACAATACCATCGCCATCGGCTGACTCCAATGAAACCATTTCTACAGCAACTCAAAGGAGGAAACGAAGAAGAAAGATCTAATCCCAGGTAATGATTCTACTTCTACTATGGTGCTATTTGCCATTTGTTCTACAACTCACGGTACAAGTATTCCCTAAGTGAGTAAGGAGATGGAAGCGAAACTGCTCGAATGAAAGCTCTAGCGAGGAGGGAAGCGAAGCTGCTCGACGACAATGGATCGAAAGAGAGTAAACGAAGTTGGCGAATCAATAGCAATTAGGGTAAATGAAGTGACTCGACTAGTTAGTCTCGGGATTGAATCAACCAAGGGAGGAGATGAGCTAGCGAATCAGGAGCAGAAACCAAGTGAATTACTTTACTTGGATCTGTTTTTAGCTATATTTCAACCTTTTCTCCGATGGCTTTTGACGATTGGATTTCTCGAGTCTACTTTCCATGCTTTGACCATTTCATTTGGCAGAGAAGAAAAGAAGAGATGCGGCTTTTGACGGATGTTCTTAGGTTCAGCAACAGTTGAGGAGCCAACCTGCTCGACAATAATTCCATAAACACCTAGCGGAGACGGTGACAACCTAAATAGGAAGATTACAACTCCGAGACATTCCAATAGAAAAACAAATTCTAGTCATTTATGCGGCTATCAATGGATGATGGAAAAACCAGCTAGCTCGGATGCTAAGAAACATCGTAAGAGAAGTCGTCCTGACAAACGGTTATTTCAGACCTACGTGGAAAGCTTTCGACAGAAAAAGAAAGTGAGACTCGTGCTGCTAGAGGAATTGATCCGAAAGGTGTTACATCACTAAGGTGCTCTTAGCTCCTGATCACTGGCACTTAGTACGAACAACTACCTTAGCACTACGTTCTGACTTTCCGATTGGAGTTTTAACACAAGTAGATCGCTACCCAGGGCAGATGCCGGGAAGCAAGGTGGTTAAAAGAGTTCTTGCTCCAATCTCTTCGGCGGATCCAACTAAGGAATGAACTGGCTTATTTGTAGTTTTTGGGGAGGAATCCCTTTTTATTTATACTTTTTGGTTTTTCCAAAAATCATTGGTGTAGCACGTAGGTGGATGAACCCTTATAACATGAGATCCGAGGAAACGCAGTTAAATCGACTGAAAGGAGGAGATGAGCATGAACATGCGAATCATAAGTCAGGGGTGAGTCATACGAACTCAGGATCGGTAGAGAGGGAAGTTTCTCAAAAACCTAGGTAAGAAAATGGGGCTTGCTTACTTTTGCCCTATGCTAGAGTCGACTTTGAAAAGTCATTCGAATGATTCCCCAAATTCTAATTATTGAAAAAATGAGATCCATTATACGGCCTAATCCGATATAGAAAAAGGCTCCCTTGCTCCGCCTAAATCTGTATCAATAGCAATGGCAAGATCAACTACTGAAGGGGTTGTGGCACCCATTTGGCTTTGTTGGCATGACTCTAGGAATTGATCTGAAATAGTAGCCTGCTGACCAAAATGCCTATGATAAAAGAGGTGCTAGCTAGTTTACTTGCCTACTTCTTAGAGCGAGGACGTAATCCCGGCTCTATCAGCGGAAGAGGAGATCCTTCGTCCAGGAGTCCATTTCTATCCCTTTCTCTTCTATTACTTCTAGCAATCAATCATAATATAGTATAGACTCTTAGCTCAAAGAAGACCCAGGCAATGCCAATCTCGACTAAACTGCATCAACAAGCTTTTCCTGTACCACGAATCCATGTAGATCCAGAATGACACCAAACCAATCTCAAAGAAACAGCAACTATGACCGCAAACGCCAACTCACTTCTATATATACGTCACCAGTACCATCTTGTTTAGCACAAGTGTGATTGTAGCCATGTGGACGATTCCTTTGAGGTTGAGGCTCTCTGAAAGCCCAACTCTTATATACGTTACCGTTAGTCCCTCATTTTGTATCTATATCTATTTAGTCAAGTATCAGCCTCTCCTGTAGTAGCGAGGATAAACGTCGCATTCCCCACCTCTCTCAAGTCGAACTGAAAAAGAAGTTCATCGACAACACCGGCTCGTACTCGCTATTTAAGATTTCGTTTGGAATTTGATTTGCAACCACCAGGATGGGAACATCTTCATCTCATTGGATCAACTTCATCGGAGAAATCCAGTTCTACGGCTCATGGTTCGAGCTCAGAAAAGAAAGAAAAGAAGTCAAGTTCAGTGGGCCGAGGGGGCGCCAGAAAAGGGGATAGAAGAAGCACCCTGAGAGGGAAGGGAAGGATGTGTCTGGTGGACAAGTACCTTAAGTGACAGTTCAATCAGAATCTTAATAAGAATAAGTAAAGGAAATAGTTTTGTGTCCATCTACGGCGTCTCAAATAAATTTTTATTCTAGGTCCAGATGTGGTAGAAAGAAGGGCTTAAGACGGATAAGGAATAGTAAGAGTTTATAGACTGCCTCACTAATAATCTTCCTTATCGTACTACTGTACACAACTAGAAAAGGGGCAACAACTCTTGAGTGAAAAGCAGTATCTCAGTATCTAAGTAGCCCTTCCTTGACTTAGTGGCTTACAATACTTGTCCTCAAGCTAAACAAAAAGCTTACTCAACTCGTAGTGAGCCCACCATTGCTTTCAACAGTCCGCGTTCGGGGACGGACAAGCTATAGCTATAGATAGAGTGGCAAGGAGAGATGCGTTATGGGACACAGGTGGCAATAGAGATCTTCCTATATGACTCGGAAAGTGAAGGAGAGAAGCTAGAGTGCCTATGAGAAGCCTCTATGAGTAGATTATACCATGCCAGGTACAGTAAAAGTCTTTATGATACAGTCTTTATGAGCAGCATACCAGTGTATTTAATGATTTCTGGTGATGAATATATTCTAGCTACCTTTCTCCGGCTAACGCGTATCCGTTTTATTGCTTTTAAGAGTTCCTTACTCACAAGTAGTACGGAAATAAGATCTTTTTTTAATATAAATATCGCTTAACCGTTAACTAATACAGAAAGAGCTTAACTGATTGCTCGAAAGCCCTCCCTTCCCTTATAAACTTAACCAACTGCAACTGATTCACATGAGTCTCAGTAGGACCCTACCAACCAAAACTTTACGCACAAAGATACCTGGAAGACAAACGAAAGACTGAAGGAAGATGGTAACCTATCGTTCTACAAAACCCCTACCGGTTGCATTGGTTAGTAGATCCCCGCATCATGGCTCGGGATCAGAGACCTTCATATTAAAGTACGGCTTTTAACCACACGGCCTGTATGAGTGATATCACAAACACGTTGACTTACAGAAAGATCAAAGACGTTTACCTTTTCGAAGGGCAATGGGAGTCTAAAACAGAGTTACTCGTCGATACGATAGGTTGATTTACGCTTACCAGGCATAAAGCCTAATCTGAATTTGGAAATTAAAATACGAATAAGCTGGTCAAGTAGAAGGAACTCCCAGAGTGTGAAGCCCCTTGGGATAGGAGATGAGACTTGGTCTGGGGCAATTGCACCGTTCTCTCCCTCCGCGCATGACTAATCGAGAACGAACTTCGCAATTAGAGTTTCTCGACCTTCTCAGGCACTGCGGAATGGTCCCAGAAAGGATGAGAAAAGGGCTGCTGCCGGGCTAGGACCAGCGCTTGCTGCCCGACTATCGCAACAATTGTAGCGGCTCAATTGCCTTCACTAAAGCAGCACTAAAACGAAGCACTATTGCCACCCCTCATACACTCAAACACTTTTTTAGTAGTTAAAGCAGAAGTAGGCCGCATGCAGTAGCAAACTTTTAGCCAAGGGGGCGCAACTAAGGGTTTAGCAAGATCACTCGCTTCGGATGTGCGGGGACGGTTCCTACTTTGAGCTAGCACTTGAGCCTGATGGTGACAAGTGAGGTCATAAGAAGCAAGCGGTGAGCCCTGAGAAAGAGCGCTCCGCCGCGCGCTACGAGGGAAGGAAGCTAAGCACAAAAAGCAGAGCTAAGTAGGGGCGGTGGGTATAGCATACGAGACAGGTGCATTCAATCCTGCTCTCACCAGCTTGTGCTGGGAGTACGGTTCATTAGGTACCATAGGTGTCACCATAGTAGTAATATAATAGCCCATGTCTTCCTTCTCCACTCACTAGGAGTTTGAAAGCTTCAGTCAACACAGTCCTAGGCGCACTAGAATGGATAGCACAGGTCGGAGATGAAGCTTCTAGACCAACCTCTTCCCCGGTCTCTGTATGACTTCAAGGGTTAGTCACCAGGAATGGTAGAGAGAGTTCCTTTTTTGTTCATCTGACCCAGGGAAAATGCTCTTTATTGGTCTCTCAATAGGCGAAGCAAAACAGAACTACGCTCAATCTAGCACTAGCAATGAGGAAAAAGAGGTCTTTTGCCTAGTAGTCGCCTTTCTCTTGTCCAGATCGGAAGTTGGAAATAAGGAGTCTGGTATTGAAAGATAAAGTTTTAGACAGAATTGAGCAGAAAGCTACGTTTCAGCTCCCCTTGAGGGGGACTTGGTAAACTACATTTTGTGTAGTGAAATGATCTATAAACAGAGGATCGACAGAAGCGAAACTCGAATCACACCATCAGGAATAGGTCCAAGCATTCCTCTTTTGGGTAGGTGAGTGGGGAAGATTAGAGCAAGCAAGGCATGAGATCTTCGCCTTCTCCTACTGACCTGTGTTTTGTGTACACTCGGGAGTTCCCAGTTCTCTCTAACGCAGCGGCGGGAACGCTACGAGTTAGCCTCATGAAATAAACTTCTTTTATAGGATGTTCGCTAGCCGTCTAACCATCGGTATATCTGCATCCCGGTACAGATGCTTTTATTAACATCTTTATCGCGTCTATCGGAAGTCCACCTTTACATATGAGTTTTCCCATTCGATCTAATGATGTAATGGAGGAACATCTATCAACTTAGGGCAACCGAGAAAGCTTCGCATCAGAACCCTTACCCTTAGCTCGTTGCTAGGTCATCAACCCCAGTAACCCAACAGGGTAAATAAATAAAACCAACCACATTAGGAAATGCGAGCTGGGAGAGCCGCGAAGCCTTCTTTGTGGAGCAACTTCCTTCAGTTCTAATAAGGTGTGAGCTAGGTGTGGGCTTGGCTTGGGGTAGGCGCTAAGGAAGCAGGTCCCTCTTTTAAGGAGCGTTATGGTCTACGACCTCTACGACTGAATTACCCCTCGGGAAGGAACCAAGAAGAAGGTAGCCCCCCCAAAAAAACAGATGGTTCAGAGCGCTAGTGAGGCTCACAACAGGGAACGAAGGCTGGTCGAGCCTGCTCTCCCCTCAAACCTTCCTTTCAGAGTCTTCCTTTAGATTAGAATAGTTAGAATGGGCTTATTCTTCAGCCTTTTTTTCGTTATCTTTTCCCACCCGCCATCCTCATTCATTGGGCCTCCGTACCACCTACTCACAAACAAGAAAGGGTGATGATCTTTAGCTTTACTTGTGCGTAAGGTGGATTACAAGTGGGTAAGCATTACTGTTGATAGGGAAAAGCTAGAACAAGGGGGCAGAGGAAATAGCCTTGCGAGACCCAGCGAGGGTACCGAATGTCCAAGATAGTAACAGTCGATCGCGCCTTATTATCTTGACAGCCGTGCTTCTTTTTACCAGAAATCACCCTTTTTAATGCTTTGGCCCATAGGGGGAGAAGTTTTCTTAAAGTTGTGCCCTCCCAGAGTGGAATTAAGGTTGTGCTATCAAAATCCCTGGGAAACAGACAAAGATGAAAAAACATCCGTGGTTTAGGAGTGGAATTTCTCTTCCAGTGACCAGATTAGATCCAGTATCACCGACCACTTCTTCAGACGTAGTTCTTCTTGATACTTCAAAGAACGACGTAGAGATGTCTGTATCCAAGAACCTCTAAGTCCCACTTCAGCAGGTTAGAAGTCTTGTCCTTATCAGGTCAAGACTTGTATACTTTATGTTTGGTCTGATTTTCCCTTAATACTTGAATAAGGCAATCAGGGTTCTTTGACTGGTGATGCCGTGGCTAGCAAATCGATAGTGCTGGGTTAGATGCTTGGCTCCAGTCTTTAGATATTTGTGAATGAGATGGGTAATTCTTTGATTAGCAGTCTCCGAGAGTGTGCTCTAGTAGAACTTTCGGCTACAGTTGCCGATGAGGTCTTTTTTGAGTCACTGGGCTTTGATCCGTCGCCATTCTCTAAGCGGAGTCGTGCTTTGTTCATTGCAAGTGTTGATTTTGAGGCAAAGCGGAAGAAGTTCGATCCGGATGTGATCTAGGAGAAGAAGAACGTCATCGTGGCAGAGGTAGTAGCTCAAGCTAAAGAACTTGAGAAGACCTTGGAGGAAAAGATGAACTTGCTTGATGCATGCCACGCTGTACGCAAGGATCTGAAGACCGCCCACTCATCTTTGCAGGAGCAGATCATTGAGTTGGAAAGGAAGCTGTCGGGTTTGCGGAACTAAGCTTCATCTCTTATGGAAAAGCTGGATGAGTGTAATGACAAAGAGTCCGAGCTAGAGTCGCAGATGGAATCTGCTGCATAGGACATAGAAAGCTTGTCGATGAGGGTCGTTCTTGCCGAGCATGAGTATGAACGTGCAGCATCTTCCCTTTATGTTTATAGGGAGAAGATTCTGGGGCTGCAAAAGTCCGTTGAGACAGTTGGGCTTTGAGCTTTCTTGCTTTGTCTGCCTTGGACATCTTCATAGTTTTGATTTTACTTTCTTTATGCCGATAGGACATACCTATAAACTTGGTTTTATTTTTTGGTATTATATATGCATGAATTCCATGGTTTGATTTTGCCTTTTACACTCTTGCTTAGGAGTTATTTGCTTACACCCGGTAGGACGTGGTTAATCTGCTCTTTCATCTTGAATGGGACAAATTGTGAATCTACTCCTGGCTTATGAGGAAAAAAGGGCTTTTTGATGTTGTTTTGCCGTAAACACTGTATACTCATGCCGGCCAGGAGTTTGCCGTTCATAGTTTATACTCATGCAGGCCAAAAGTAAATAGTTTAGTCTCATGTTCAGGAGACTGTCCCTAATTTATACTCATAGTGGGTAGTAAAGAGTTAATCCTCATATTCAGGTGAATAAGGTACATCTCATTTAATGAAGTTTTGGTCCGGGGCTTTAAACAGCACTCCGGTGGGACAGGGTAGTTATCGTTTTGGTGAGACTGAGGTAAGTGAAGTGATACAACTTAGACTTACACAATTGTAAGACTGCTTAGGTAGTTTAGGCTCGTGCCTAGGAGCGTCTTTGAGTTGTACACCTGGTGGGACTGGGCAAGTAAGCTTGTACTCGCCGGTGGGACAGTAGTTTTATTGAGATCTTTTCTCTCCCTTACCTACCTTAAAGCTGCCTTAGATGCTCTTGTTGGATCCAATCCAGAAGAAGTGGGTATGGATTTTGATCTCGATCTGGTCTACTGGTGCAACATTCGCTTAGTCAACTCATGGTAGTGCTACTGATGTCGGTGCTGGACCCGGAACAGCTGCTGGACCGAGTTAATCGACAGGATCTACCCCTCCAAATGGAATTGGTAGGAATGCTCGTTCAAATGGAATCGGAACTGTGACTCGCTCCAACTACGGCAGTAAGCCACCCAAAGGTAGGAATGCCGTGAATCCTAAAAGGGAGAGGTAGCCGGTAGTTGAGAGATATTGATCTTGTTTTGTATTGTTGTTGCTAGACCAAAGGGAAAGGGAGAGGAAGCGAATGCTGACGAGACCCTTCTACAACAAAGAAAGTAGATTCATTCAATATTCCATCTTTCCTGGGGCTGGGTCTTGACTTAGGAACATGGAGTGCGTACCGCTCTTCCTACCAGGTCTCCCCCCCGCTGAACAAGTGGAACCACCAGATTCGTCTATATAAATTTATACTTTATTTTACAGTGGAGCAATCATGGTGAACCAGCATTTAAAAAATCTTCAATAAAAAAATTATCCTTATTCCTAAGCCATATTAAACAAAAACCTATTTTTATTAAATCTTCATTTGTAAGTCCAGCATCATTCCACCAATCAATTTATGTCAGGTTAAGAAAAAAGAAGACTTGCATTCTAACCTGTCTCAACGAGAACTGGTAGAGACCGGTCCTTTACTTATGTCAAAAATGCAAGTTGCACCATTGAATAACAACTCTAATTCCACCTCCTGGTCAAATACAGGTTCGTGCTGCATAGCTGGGGAGGAACTTTAATCACATGTCGATGCTCTCACTTAGTGGAATTTCATTGACGTAGTTTCGACCCCTGATGAGGAGTCCATATGTCGATTCAAGTTAAAGAAGAAATAGGACTTTTGTTCAATAGGGATTTGAAATAGGGATTGGTCTGTCTCACAGATGAATAAGATGTCCCAATTGTTCATTTCATTCAAGGTGCGTTTTCCTCAGTGGACTTCGAGACCTAAGGGAGATGGTAATATGTAATATTCTCGACCACCGGGAGAGGAAAAGAAGAGTTATTTATGCACTGAACGAGCCGAAGGCATGGAATAGGGATAGATATGTCTCAAAGATCAGGTATTTTGGGAAATGCTGTTGTCACGCTCTCCTGACTATCGAAGACTCGAGCTGACGAAACCATTCGACCAGGTAAGAGGGGGCTAAAAAAGAGAAAAAAAAGAGATTTGTAAGTAGTTGAGCCTTTTTCCTTCTTTTTCGCGGTGAATTGACCCCCTTTAGAGCGGTTTTTGCTTTAAAATGGCTTTGTTTGGGCATCCTATCCCGTCATTTTCGTTTTTTTTCTTCATTAGGGGCTCTTTTAGGCTGGTGGTGGAGTGAATTGAGGGACCGACGGATCGTTGTGATAGCCGTGGTGAGTCGAATAGTAATATTCCTTCATAATGTCATAGATAGATTCAACTTGAAAGACCAGTTTTCTTTTGTTGTTTAGTGAATCGATCCAGGTTGTTGTACTGAAAGTGGGAAGCAAATGAATCGAGTAGCGAACCTGTAGCAGTAGAAAGGATGTACTAGAGGGAAATTAAAATCCATGTTCCTAAGGACAGATGAAGCGAATGGATAGCTCGTGGGATTGACCCGTGTATAAGGTAGCGCCGGAGTGCGGAGGTTGTCCTACATTACTCGGTCGGAGCGCTCTCTTGGGTGAAATAGTGAAAGCAAAAAGTTTAGCGTACGTTCTTGCCGGGAGAGTTCACCTGTGTCGGTCTACCACCGAAACCCAGACGCCAAAGGGATATTTAACTACGGAATAATACATTTCACAAAACGGCATTATCATTGCTTAAATCGAACGGGATAATATCGAGAATTCCCCCACCTACTTTTCCATGAAATGAGAATCCACCCGTAGACTCTATTTGGGCATTCCTTAAACAAGCGGCCTACCACCGACTTGCTATCACCTATCTTCCCCTCCTCCTACTAAGGCAGACACTGAGCCCAAGGAACACGCTTTCTCAAGCGTGGTCCGCCCACTCTTACCCCGGGTGCTAGCGCTTTCGCGCTAGGAGCATGACGAACCCCTCCTGTGGTATATCCGCCGCTCCTAAGTGCGCTTTCCCGGTAGTAGTCTCCCAACTCTGGACAAACAGTATCCTGTCGTCGTCACCTGCGAGTCCCTAGGAGCAAAGGTTCCCCGCGTTAGCCATTAACTTCACTCTCTTTGTGACTCCTCGATCAACCAACCTGTCTATATGTATCTATTCGACCTACCGAAATTCTGTCGCCAGTTCTACTGCCTTGACTTTTCGAAGTATTCAAGCAAGACAAACCTCAGAGTACGCCGCGCACGGAGACCGGCCTATAGCTTTCACCGAAGATTGTGCTTGTACGGGTCTCTTACTCGTCCATTCATCTGGAGCATACGGGCATTCCAAGAAGCACCTTTCCCTTAGAAGCCATTCTCGTGCTTAGAAGCTGGCATGGAAGGAGTTTTATGTACTCCCCTATCCCTTGTTGATCTCATCGATTTGTTAATAACATAGAATATAGAAGTTTTGGATATCTCCGTATATAGGATCCGTGCCGTCGTGAGATATTAAAAGATTTTCCACCAATGCATTTTTCTCTTCAATTGTTCCTCGAAAGAGTGCACCGTCTGTCTCTAATGCGAATTCAGAAAACGAGATAACATAGTAGTTCCTGCCCACAGAGTCCTCTCCCTTAACAGGCTGGACTGGTCCACAGGAATCACCGCTAGCGGCTACAGTTAAACCACCTGCCTCCTTCGACTGGAGATCAATAGCGGCGGCCAAATCGATAGTCCTTGAGGGGATCTCTTACTTCATTGGAACGGGAACTGACACAAAACTATGGATAGACCCCTGGTTGAACGGCTCACCGTTGATCCACCGGCCGTCTAGGTCCCACCCGGCCGCAGTGGAAAGGTTTCAGTCAGTTAGCTCAATCATAAATAGATAAACCGACGAGTGGGATAGGAACCTGATTCTCCACCGATGGACTTTACCTGAAAATAAGGTATCGAGACCTACTGACATAGATTAAGCAGCTACTAGATCCCCCGTCTTGTCGAAGAATCAAATACTTCGTTCTCATCGATTGGGATTGACTGTCTTCTTTACTTCGACAGATGTGGTCAACCCCAGCTTGCTTATCTACGGCTGCCATATTCCGTGTAACTTAATGAATTTGATCTAATCCAATAAGCCCGTAAGCGCCGGGACAATATAATTATAATATCCTATAAAGGTGAATATTCAATATACAATTATTTGAGACTCCCCAAGGGGAACGGGATCATGCAATAAAAGATTACTATCAATTAAGCTGGTACAGCCACTACGTCTATTGTAGTACTACTTTCGCTGCTCTTCTACTCCCTGGCACTCGTGTCGCCATAACCCCCCGCGGCATTTCCATGACCAACTAGAAATAACCAGCAAAACCCATTCTGAATGGAACCAAACCAACCGGAACCTCCAACTCTCTTCTTTGAGGATAGCTCCCTTCTTCTATTCCGGACGGGGTTTATTATATTTATTATATTAATTAATAAGAAATGGAGTCTCACTCAATATTCAAAGGATCTTTCATTGATCAGAAGGTGTTGTTTCTTTCCACCCCGTTTAGAAGCACTTCATAGTTTGTTTGTTATTCGGAACTCCATTCTAAGGATGTAGCTGCTGAATATCCAATAGTTGACTTAAGAAAAGTTCTCGGACATTATTTTCAAAGAGAAAGTTTGAGCTATTTTTTAAGAGTAGAGTGGGTTGAGTTGGGAAGCGTCTTTCTTGAGCTTAGCAAGCGGAAGGGGTTTCATCGGAGAGCAAACTCCCGAGATATTAGTGGCTTGATGAACTATCCCATTTATGAAGATTTTTATTTTCGTATGAAACAGATCCGCTGGTCCGAATCAATAGAATCAGGAGTTGTTCGGATGATTGCCCCTGCTGGGAATCGATTCATGCCAAACGGGACTTCTTCACTTGTCAGTCGCCCGGGGCGCTTCTTGTTTTATTTTCTTGATCCCCTTGTATGATGGTCTCGAACCTGCTGAATTAGCATGCGTTGACCACTTTATCTTGATAGGGGCATTTTTTACCTTTCTTCAACCCGGGGCGCAGCTAGAAAAAGAAACCAGATGGTTAGAAGTAAAGGCCGAACGTAGGTGCTACACCGAGATTTAATAGCATACCATACATTATATTATGGTAATCGCGAGAATCCCTAGGTTTCAGTCCTAAGCTCCAGCCTTTGTGGATCTAGTAGGGGCTTCCGTCCCGTCCCGAACGGATGAGATAATCGAAGTCTTTTCCCGCGTCAGCGGGAGGATGTTAGTGGTCAAAGATCTCAGAGTTTGAAACTGACACACTATAAACCTAAAAAGAAAAGTGATCCTCAATCTTTTTATTGCTGGGGACACGGATTAGTCTTCAATAATTGGTTAATCACAGCGAGCGGCTCTCTGGCCATTATCAGACTAAACCAACCAGATGTCTTCGCAAGCAAAAGAGGAGTTGCCGCTATTTCTGTCCACCAGTTACCAGGGTATCTATCTATACTGAATACTCATACTCGATTCTTAACCGATGCCGCGGGGCAGACGAAGAATGATTGTATATAATCAAATTCGAGAAAGAATCTCTGCTCCCTCTTCCCTGCGTATGCTCCCTTCTTCACCGCCGCCCGTTCTTTCTTCACCGACACGCAAGGAGTCCCATTCTGCAAGGATAGTCGTGGTTAGAATCACAAGCACATAATATAGCTAAAATCACGAGTATAATCATAGCTAAAAAGGCTCGCCCTTCTGTTGGAGCAGCCGCTCCCCGAGTCGCGGAGATATCGTATTTCTGAATAGTTACCTCGTTCCATTCACCACAAGGCACCCGTCTTCCTAACTTCATCAATCTTGTCCCTCCGAAGCCTTGCTCTATCAAAACGATTGCTAGAAGAGTCGATCACTAAACCCCATAACATAGGTGGCTTAATAACCTTTGCATAGAGCCGCACTTGAAAGAAAGGATACATCTGAGCTAATTTTATTGAAATTCTTGTGCGTATCGCGATGCTCCTTGCTTTTGCCGAGCGGTTCGTCTTGGCTTTGTCTGGTAAGTTGCGATGGCTTCAGGACACATTCTTTCGAAGAAAATGACATGGATAACTAGGGAACCACTACAATAGGAAATAACGGATCTATTCACTTAAGTTGAAAAAGCTGCTTTATGGATATCTACCTAGGGAAGGTCGAAAGCTGAAGGAAGTCTAAAATAAATAAGATCGTGCTTCGTCTTCGTTTACGACACCGGCAATAGGATAGTCTCGTCGAGTATGAAATGAATAGTAGCAACCAACGGTGTGAAAGCGTCCGTTAACTAATAGGTATAGGTAGGTGTAATATGTTATAGCTGGCAGCTCCGGAGCTGTAGCAAAAGGCTTATTGCTTATCAAATAAAGTGATTGAACTATCTTACTTGGGCGGATGGGTAGAAAGAGGCGTCTTACGACACCCCTGTTAAGGGAGAAACTTTCCTATGTAGAATGTTGCACATCAGAAGAATCCGAGCGCTTGCTAGTAGTTTAATTGGCACGTTTTAGACATCAGAACAAGAAATCTCGTGATTGATGGTTGGTCTTTCTCTCGATAAAAGGCAACGCATAGACTGTGGTACTAGTCAAGCATGAAAAATTCAATCGTTATAAAGTGGCTCTGAACAATTCAGATTGTGTTGACCGTATAAGGAAAAATTAAGTAAAGAAAGAAGACTAAGCTAGTCCGCTTGTGTATGTTTATGTCAGTCCCTTGATCTATCATGAATCGCGAATGAAGATGTACCCCGGTAATTGAAGAGCCGCCTTTCTCTTTCTTTTAGTTCCGACAGCTCTAGAAGAGGGTCTTGGGTTTAATTCGAGGTGGTTGGTAGTTGTGACAAATCTAGATTGAGCCTCTGTTCCTTTTTGGTGTCTCAAAATTACATACATAAAGGTGTCCGTCATGGCTAAACAGAAAAAGGAGAGAGAGTGCTTCTATCATCACATCATTAGCAAGAAATGGGCGTTGGAACAAGTCTTCCTTGAATTCTCAGTTATAGCATCCTCCTTTTCTGCAACAGCGGGAAAGCGGGTGAATTCGCCTTGGCGAACTTAAAACAAAAAATACATCTCGATGAAAATAGTTCAGTTCCGTCTTAGGTTGTACCTTATACGGGCTAGTCTGTCACTACCAAAGTTATAGTCAAGATTGGGCGGAGGATCAAAGATCCCCGGGTTCGAACATTGTCTTTTCCATCTTAGGTGGGTATAGAAGCTGCTGATGATGAAGAAAAACTCTCAATCCTGGTTCGAGGCTATGCTGCTTCTAAGCTCTCCTCACTTTCACGGCAAGAAGGCCATAGCAGCGTTTGGGGCTGCACAGGATCTTTAAAGTAGGTTCGACCGCATGCTACAGAGGAACGACAGACGGATCAGAGCAACGGATAAGCTAATACGAAAATAATGTATATAAATAGGGCGCCCAATACATTAGAAACTCATTGCCCATGGATAAAGAAAAAAAAAATTACTGTAATAGTGGATTCGGAATTGTGTAACCTCCCATTGCTCTATCTACGATAGCACGCAGCCGATAATGAAGACAGATATATAGAAAGTGTGCAGTGAGATTTGTTAAACTAATCATGCCCTTACGCCTACCGTCGTAGAAGCTGTTCCTAGGAAAGATTATGGTTCTAGCGTTCTGATTGAATCCCCCTAGAGAGGGGCCGGGCAAATGATAATGAGGCTGGCCCTTCGGTTGTACACGACTTCCCAAAAAGGTATAGTGGTTTCCCTGACTTGGAAGATTGGGACTTTGACCCCTACTGGCCGAAAGAGCCACGATGGGATTGGCAAAGGTCGGGCAGCGGGTGTCGCCGACCGGACTTCAATCTGGAATTTGATTGGCCCGACCCGCCGCACTGGGATTGGGGAGACTTGGATCTAGGCGAGCTCCTTTCTTATTCAATAAAAAAGAAGCCTCGCCTGGATACCCCGGTTTTTCCGGGACCGGCGGAATCGTCGGCGCGGAAGTCCACTTCTAGGCACTAGCTTCTACGGGGGGAGGACAGGCGACCGACCCGCTGGTCAAAGGTTCTAAAAGAATGCGCTTCCTTTAATGAAAAGCAGCTGATCGGTAATTAATGTGCGCTCCTGTGGGAGTCGAACCCACCACATAGGCTTTTTCCTTGTTCTACCGAGATGAACTAAAGAGCGTGAGGAAGATTGGATTACTTATTATTAACCGCAAAGCTTTCCACGAGGAGCCCCAAAAAGTCACAAAAATTTCAGAATTAGGGGTATACGAAACCGTGTTTTACATGGCTGAGTGGAGGGTAACTCTGCTGACCGAAGCTGGCGTAAGTCCCTCCAAAGAGGGACTGGAACCGCTCCACATATATCTCTTTCGGAACGAGCCTTAACCGACGCTGCTGCTGCTACTGGTCTGGACACCAAAAATGCTGTCGATAGAGTTAAAGCAAGCATGCCGAGCCGGGAAAAGCATAACGGGCCGTAGAAAGAGCGCAAAAGCACACTCCCCTTGCCTTGATAACAAACCCAACGCTAAAAAAAGACCTCCTACACGCACGGGAACCAGAACAAAAGAAGGAAGAAAATAGGATCCGCCCGCACGTCCGAAAGGAACCAAGACCAGAAGATGCGGCATCGATCAGCTCCTTGAGTTGCTTCCTTAGCTCTGATAGTTCGGGGGGCAATTTTCGGGCGCAAAGCCTCCGGTTCCAGCTCTATCTTATGGTCCACCGGCCTTCTCGGTGTAAGGGTCTTCGACACTCAGGCATGACATCCTCAAAATCTCTTGTCGGGATCGTGGAACTATCGCTCGAGAAGTAAGTAAGCTGCTCCTTGTTTGGTCATAAGGATAATCGTTCTTATTAGGTCAGGGGCGGCCGGCCCGGGGGTTACCCGCGATTGGTAATGGCATAACCAGAAGAGGGGTAGGGGGGACAAGGTTACGCGCTGGGTAGCGCAGCGCATCTGTTTTGGGTACAGAGGCGACGAGGGGTGCTAACCCGGCCACCCAACCCAGCGGGTCAGGGGCGGGCCGGCCATAGGTTCGAATCCTGCCACCTTTCTTGTGGATCATCCTGTGGTTACCGGATGATGGGAATAACAAAGCAGAAATTTTGAAATGAGCACGAAATGTCAATATATGAATTGTTTCATTATTCGTTATTTCCGGGTCTTTTCATTGCATTCACTTACAACAAGAAACAACCACCAGCGTTTGGTGCAGCACCTGCATTTTGGTGCATTCTTCTTTCTTTCCTTGGTCTTTCGTTCCGTCATATTCCTAATAACTTATCCAATTACAACGTATTAACCGCTAATGCACCTTTCTTTTATCAAATCTCAGGGACATGGTCTAATCATGAGGGTAGTATTTTATCATGGTGTCGGATCCCAAGTTTATATGGATTCCTTCTTTGTTACCGGGGTCGACCCCAAAGCCATAATGTCTCAAAACGAGGAGGCCATAGAGAAACTCTTTTTTATTCCTTTGTCTCGAACTTCGTGAAGAACTCCATTCTATCTCTCCCTCGTTACGAACAAAAAAGTGGTGGTGTTGTACACCGCCAGTTGTACACCCCCTTCGTTCTACGAACCCTTGTTGATTCTGAACT